ATGAACCTACAAAATCCTTCAAATTGGATCTGATTAAATCCAGGTATTGTAGACATTGCCTCATTTGCATCCCCGAGCATTTTGAATTTCCCATTTATCAAAAAATCCCATTCTATTATTAAGTACATTCTTCATCGAATTAGATCGACGATCTAGCACTGATGGAATTTCTATTCTGTTTACTGAATCACATGAAATTTTACCCAACTCCATAGTTGGAATGAAATGGATCAACTACGTATGAACGGAGGAATAAAGAGAATTTTCTACTTAAATTGGAAGTTGCAACAGATCCAACATTGATAAAACAAGCCTAGAAACAGAATTTTGTCACTTAGACTTATTAAGGTCATAGGGTTTTGTATAGAATAGTAAAACCAAAATAAAATGATTCAAATTATACCATTATTATGATATTACATATTCGAATTTGAGAAAAATAAAAAGATTCGGCATTTGGGCGACAAAGACAAAAAAATCAGATCGAATCCATTTTTTTAGCACTTAACCGCCTTGATGTTAGGGATTTCCTTGTTCAAAAAACGATTCACAGAAAAGAGAGATATTTGTACTTTAACTGATTTTTGAGTCGAATACGATTTGAAGTGGATAAGAAGAATTGCATTTATTAAACACGTATGCAGATAGCTATAATATCCGATTTCTCTTTTCTTGCCGGTCCTATTCGGGACAGCCCCGGCCGTGCTCGATCAAAAGAGCATTTCGATTCAATGCAAAATTGGAGTGAAGTAGGATCATTTTATGAGAATTCTCTATCGACAACATATCTAAATAATAGATATCTGTAGAAGAATTTAGGGTCTGGGGTTTACATATACTCATATGTTTTGTTATAATTGAAATTGAGAAGGGTTTTTTGATTGAAAAAATCAATACCGATGAGTTCTGTCTCAATTTCAATTTTCTTATGTCATTAGGAAAATACAATTTAAGATTCAAATCCCAAATCGTTCATAAATTCGAAGTAAGCAGTCAACAGTTAATGGTTCCAATTTGTCGGCTGAAAAGACACATTTGATTTCTCAGCGAGAGAATGTTTCTAGCATTGTGTATTTTCAGATACTATACAATCAATGGAAGGGGTGGATCAAATCCAATCAAAAGGGTCCTTCTTTTAGGAAAGAAAAGGATTAAGGAAAACAGGAGTCAAAATGCAAGTACAATAAAAATTCAGTAATCCAGGAAAATTGGCATCTATTTTGTATCATTTTGGCGGCATGGCCGAGTGGTAAGGCGGGGGACTGCAAATCCTTTTTCCCCAGTTCAAATCCGGGTGTCGCCTGATCAACAAAAAACTCGAAACCTCTTCTTCGCTTCTAAGAACTTGCGGAATTCTCCCCGGTAGAAGCAGAGGAAACTGACTCTTAATACTTTGTTTTTTGATTCTAAGCACGTGGTCTGAAGGTTTTCTAAAAGAAAAGATTGTGAATCCTCGTTCGAATCTAGGATTCAAGGAAATAGTCTAATCTACTGGTAGAGGGGCTATCAAGACTTCATGATTCCCTTCTATTACTAAGGGACTGTCTAATGACTGGATCTTGAATCAGATTGTAGAGCCTGATGGAAAACTCAATTAATAGTTTTGGAAAGGGTCGTAAGTTGCTTTCTATACGACGGACTCGCGAGAATCTCTCAGTGGTCAGGTATCCAATCAATATTAGATTGGAGGGATAATTGACTTTTATAGAAAAGGGGGCAAAAAGAAAGAATTTCTTTTCGGAAACCCCGAGCCAGCGCCCTCTTTCAGCGATAATCGGGAAGGGAGGTACGGATTAGATCAAATGGGTAAATAGAGGTCTGTAATAGATAGTGATTTCTCTTTTTTAGTGATTTGTCCCCTTCTGTTTTTACTTACCAAGGTCAACAAAACAAAAAAAAAAAGAATAGGCCTTATTATTCTAATTCCTACATGTTCCCATTCCCTTGGGATGTTACTACGTATTTTGTTTGTGTTTAATCTTTCCCGATTCGAAATCATAATCGATTTATTGGATTGGTTTCTCAATAGTGTTCGGTCAGAATCCCCTTTGACTCTGCGCCATTGATGCCACTATTATTAGTGAGGAGTAATGGAATAATTCCTTCGTATTTATAGAGATAGGGGACATAATTCGCATGGATATAGTAAGTCTCGCTTGGGCTGCTTTAATGGTAGTCTTTACATTTTCCCTTTCACTCGTAGTGTGGGGAAGAAGTGGGCTCTAGAAGTACTACTAATTGAGTTGAGGAATCAAACCGTATCAATTCTTTTATAGATCGTTCTGCAACGCGCTTTGAACTAGTTAAAATCAAAATCTCTGAATTTCGAATCCCATGGACTCCAATGAAATAATCTATGATCTCAATCATACTCTTTCAACCAAAGAGATATTTCGGCGATTCCCATGTTTGTATTTCGAAAAGAAAGGGATTCAGATGATTGGAAATTTTTTCCAACCTAAAATTCTTCCGAAATTTTCTATTTCAATCAATGGAATGGGCTCTTACTATCTTTATAGATGGATACTGAGTGGATACTGGGGAAGGCCGGACCCTTTTTTTTTGATTTCTTTCCCTCTTTCCTCTTCAAAGAAGAAGTCGTTTTGTTAAGTGTATACGCACTTTCTATGAGAATAAATATAGAGGTAGTGGTTGTCTAACGAGAGGCTATCCAATAATAAGATCTTGCCTCGGGCAAGTTGCATATTGGGCATTTACCGCTTGGTTTCTAATTTGAGAAAGGCGATTTATGTCTTATGGACTTATTTCACTCATGGTTCAGGCGTTAAAAATCGGTGAGGTTTCCTCTTCCTTATTAGGAAAAAAGGGGGGGATTCGCATCCTAAGATAAGAATCATTTCAGATTGATCGGAACAAATAGATGTAGCAAATTGGGTATTAGGTCAATTCCATCCAACAGATCGAATTAATATACACCTAATTAATATCTAATTAATATACACCTATATGATATGAAGAGAATATTGTAGATTGATCTATAGAAATTTAAGCCCTTATCTTTATTCTAGATTGCAACTTTATAGACTAAGAGATAGATAGTATGGTAGAAAGAAAGATTCATCGATTTCTACCATACTATCTATCTCTTAGAATACTGCCGATTATAGTCCGCTCATTTTATTTAAGTTAAGACGTGAAATTGGAATCCTTTTGATTTGACTTGGTCCGTTTTTGATAAGAACTCAGAAGGGAAGTTTCATTCAAATTTATTTGAAAATTCATTTGAATGAATCATTTTGACTGACTGTTTTTACGTAAATGATAAGTAGAAAAGCAGTAGGAACTAGAATGAATAGTGCAGTCGCAATAAATGCAAGAATATTTACTTCCATAATCTCATCGGTTTTTTTACTTCGCAATAACTCGGGATTTAATCCCCTAGAGATGATAAACCTTTCGTCTGTAAATTCAATGAATTACCTCTCGATGATCTTGAATCGGATCAAGATCATGAATAACAATATCTGATCTATCAAATCAATTCGTCGTCGAGACTTGAATAGTATAACATAGGAAGTTCTTTTATCCATACCGAATCCAAATTTGGATTCCTGATCCAATCAATCCAAAATTCCTTTATTTATCACCCCTTTTCTTGTTTTTTTCTATAACCTGCCTTGCGTCTTCCTTGGACAATCATGAAGGATCATCAGATTGCCCTTTCACCTCGATTAATCACATAGTTACAAACCTAAACAAACAATAAAAGCGAAATCGAAAAAAAAGAGTTAAGTTCCAAACTCCTTTTTTGACTGTGATTTTTTGGAAGATAAAGAGATTTGATAAAGATGAGGCCGGTAGAAAAGATCTAATCTTCATCAAATTCACTATTTGAGGGTGGGATTTCTTCGTGGGCCAAAACAAAATGGAAAAATAGTAGTAGGAAAGAAAAAAAAGAAATAAAGACTCCTTTTTTGCTTTGGGAATGAAAGTATGCCCCCGACCCCCTTTACTAGTTCATCGACAAGGACAAATGAATTGATGTATTTATTGGATATTGGATCCGTCGGGACTGGCGGGGCTCGAACCCGCAGCTTCCGCCTTGACAGGGCGGTGCTCTGACCAATTGAACTACAATCCCAAGGGAAATAAGGGATCTAGCAGAAATTTGGATTCTTTTTTATCTTCGTATGGGGTATTTCGGAAGGGCAAGGGGGGTTATACAATCTCGTGATAGATTGGCGAATTATTGGGCCGAGCTGGATTTGAACCAGCGTAGACATATTGCCAACGAATTTACAGTCCGTCCCCATTAACCGCTCGGGCATCGACCCAGGAAGAATCCATTTTAGGCTTATTGGTAATCCACGATCAACTTCCTTTCGTAGTACCCTACCCCCAGGGGAATTCGAATCCCCGTTGCCTCCTTGAAAGAGAGATGTCCTAGACCACTAGACGATGGGGGCCGACTTGCCTAACTGCCCTCATACTATGATCATAGTATGATCCGTTTTTTGAAATTGTCAATAGAATGGAATGATATGATTAGATCCGAGGGATCTTTCCGTTTTTCAGAATTGTATCAAATTTTTGGATTCGTCATTCATATTCATGAATCCTTCATTAGAATCGACATTCTCTATATAAATCTAGTAAATAAATCGAGTAAGCGGGATCAAGAAGTTATCGAAAATTTTCTCTAAGACTTTAGTTCAAGGGGGCAGGTAGAATCTCTTTATCCCACGATTCGGTGAAATATCTTGAAATTTCTTTTATGTCGAATTGGTAAGTGTACATGTATGTTATGTATCAATCAAGTGAATTTGGTTTTGGTAGGGATCATCTCAATAAAAGAAATTAGGGCCGGTCTTGAAACAATTCTAAACTTGCTAGGCAAATCCATTTGATTATTCAAAAATCAGTCACTAGCCACTAGGAGTCTACTGCATATACTTATGTATATAATAGATGTAGATTTTATCTACATAGTGACTCGTTCGGGAATTAAATCAAATAAGGCCCTTTTAACTCAGTGGTAG